ATAGATGGAAATCTACTTCTAAGCAATGCCCATCTTTGGCAATAAAAGGATCAGAGAGCTATCATATGGGATCTTGGAATATCCATCTTGACAAGAAATTATCTAGATGTTAAGATAGCTATGACAAGGGCTATAGCTCAGTTAGGTAGAGCACCTCGTTTACACGCGCGCCAATGCTTTTTCAGGGAAGTTCATCATGCAATCAACAGAATTGATCTTATTGAGAAATCGATGTCTTACTCCATGGATTCGAGGGAACAAGAGAACAATAGCCTGACAAATATTTTGTTGGGTCCGATTCAGGTGCCAATTCAGGTACCAAATAGAACCCATCATTGATTTGATAATTGATAAGGTGAATACCCAGTTTATTCAATGCTAGGCATAATAATAATGAGTATAAGGACCTCAAAATAACATAACCTCTTTTCGTCCTATGAACTTTAAGGTGTATGAAGTCTCATATTTGACTCTTTGAGCGGAGCGATAGAGACTCCATTTAACTTAGGTTAATCTAGGCCGAAGGCAGACCTACGTCAAGGTAACCCTTCTTTGAAACACTTTGGTATTGCTCCTGGATCAGAATACAAATAATGAATCAGAGCACGTGGAGCCATCTCATTATCTTCCTGTCAAGAAAAAATATGGTGGACTAGCTGATCTTTATATCAGTTAATGAAAGAGCCCAATGCAAAAAAAAAATGCATGTTGGGTCTTTGAAACAGTTCGAATCATTTCGCTAATCGATAATATCGATAATATATAATATTATATATATAATATTATAATATATAATAATAAGTTTGATCTGTTTTACCGAGAAAGTCTACGGTTCGAGTCCGTATAGCCCTATTTGACATTTTTGTATCGTTTTCATTTCCTCATTAGTACTTGTGGCTGGCCTGGACGGTGGGTTGGTCTATAGAAATGGAACCATTCCCAATGCTCACAGCGATCCCTCGGAGCAGGAAAATGAAAACAAAAATGCATTCCAATGGATCCAATAGGATCGGTATTTTCAAATCTCCGATAAACAAACCCATTCTTCCTCATTAATCTTCGTGGGTGAATGACATACGACTTTTTTCTTTCTTCTTTTCTTGTCCATGACATGACCAAAGATTGGGTGATACACCTTTGATTTGGTATACTCAAATCAATTTATGAAGTCAAAATCATAACATGAGCCTGGCTAAAAACTCCAATCTGACCCAGCCAAATCTAATCGAATTAGGAATAGTAAGTCACATGGACCTATTCTTGTTCTTGTATTTGTAGAAAAGCCAGAGTTTCCGAAATGAAGATCCTTAGTAAGTTTCATTGTAAACATTGTCAAAAAAAAAAAAAATAGGATTTTCTTCGTATATTCGTATAACCGGCCCAGCAAAGGCAAAGCAAGTAGTTATTTTTCTGTTTCTGTACAATACTTCTTTTTTTATTCCAACCTATACTCCAATACAATTGCTCATCATTCCAATTCGACGGATTTCGCCGATGTAGACTTTATGCAAGAAAATGAGGGGCCCATTTGAACTTTCATGAACTAGAAATCTCCCTGACTCATCGCTTTTTGTGGAACAACAACCCCAATGCATTCTTTCAGAGATAGTGAATTGGTCCTGACCTAAATGTATCCACGTTTGCGCCCTATTCTATTTCTATTTCTATTTCTATGAGTTGTTTTTGGGATGATTTGGTCTGTCGAATCATTTGACAACGCGTGATTCCATTAGAAGTATCTTAATCTTATGTAAATCGTTTATGATTCAGCCGACTCTAACACTGTTCTACACTCCATTGTGTGGGTTTACTTCAAAGTAAACCCTTTTATTGTATATTGTATTGTCACGAAATCTAACCCGTTGGTCAGTCGTACTAGGCGTTCGTTATTAACAAGTATTTCGAGTCATTTTAAATCACGATTTGAAGTCCTAGAAATTGGTCCGAAATGGAATAACTCTTTCAAGACTTTCTTTTTTTTTTTTTTATTTTAATTTAACTCGAGTTAAATAACTCGATTGTTTTTGGGGAGACCTTCGGGGTAGTCCAAAGTATCTAATTTGGGTATCGGAACCCTTGAGTTGTTATTAAGTATAAATCTGGGACAAAGAGAGAGAATCTAATCGGTCGATGCATTCTATTTCCGTATCCGTATCAAATCAATAGAAAGAATGATCCTCTACCCGGACCTTAATGAAAAGAATAAGTCAACGCAAACCGAGTAGAATATATCATAACTCCCGAGATAGAAATCTCTAAGCATTCTACTACATCTGACTACTTACTATATTCTAAATCACTAAGAAAAAAGATAAAAATTGAGCCAAGCCAGACCTCTTCTTTGATTTTATCATTATTACATTATTAGATATTTATTTATATTTATTATATTAGATATTATATTAGATATTTTAGATTAGATATTTTAGATATTAATAAAAATAATATATTTATATTATAATATATTTATATTATAATTATATTTTTATATTTATATTAT